AAGATTGAGTCGCAGACTTGAAAGATAGCCCAAAAAGTCGAGAGACTGCTTCGATAATGGATTTATACAGATCTTTGCTGGTTGAAACCACACAGAAAAATGACATTGACATAAATTGACAAGGTAATTTTTCCATTTTTTTAATAGAAGAGGAGTATCCTTTGAAGCCAAGATTGACTTTCCTTGATATCTAACATAATGCATGAAAGGATCTTTGAACAACCATAGAATGGCCTGAAAATCATTAGCAAAGACTTCTGCAAAATGTTCTATTTTTCCATAAAAATATATTCGCTCAAGAAGGACCCGAAAAAAAGTTGATCGTAAATGAAAGGATTGCTTACGGAGAAAAAAGAAAATGGATTCATATTCATATACATGAGAATTATATAGAAACAAGAATAATCGTGGATTCCTTTTTGCAAAAAAAGAAATAAAATTATTTGGAAAACTAAGACTGTTCCAATTCCAATACTCGTGAAGAAAAAACCGTAATAAATGCAAAGAAGAAGTATCTTTGACCCAGTAGCGAAGAGTTTGAACCAATTTTTCTAGATGGATGGGGTAAGATATTTGTACATCTGATACATAAGTTAAATGGGAAAATTTGTCCTCTAAAAAAGGAAATATTGAATGAATTGATCCTAAATTTTGAGATTTGATTATTTCTGACTTTTCTAAAAAAGACACAAATCGTAGGGAAAATGGAATTTCCACAATAGCAGCAACCCCGGCCGATATCATTTGAGAATACAAACTCTTGTTGTACTTAAAAAACAAGTTTTGATTAGAATTATTAGCAGAAATAATCAAAAAATTCTGTTGATAAATTCGAGTAATTAAACGTTTTATAATAAGTAAACTAGATTTTTTGTCATAACCTACATTTTCCAACAAAATAGATTTATTTAAACCATACTCGTGAGCAAGTCTATAAATAGACTCCTGAAAGATAAGTGGATATAGGAAGTTTTTTTTTCGAGATCTACCTATATCTAGGTCTAAATATCTTTGATATTCCTCGATTTTCATTTTCAATTAAATTTGATTGAAGCAAGGATAGGATATTTTTATGCTTATTAAATGATACATAGTGCGATACAGTAAAAACAAAGTAATAGAATACGAAAAGAATGGAAACCTCGGAAAAGGGGTAAACTTATTAACGGACTCTCTATCCTCTCTTTTTTCCATATAATGTATATTTATTAATCGTTAGAGTTAGAAATCCTTTACTTTTTCAAGCCAATCGCTCTTTTGATTTGGGAAAAAGGCTCTTTATCAATATACTCCTTCTTCTACACACTCATCTCCCCCTCGTAGTGGAGACTAACTAATAATTAGGATTCATTAAAAATAGAAAAAATAGAAAATTCGCTCATGAAAAACCCTTATCCGCACCCGGCACTAAAAAATTTTTAACGTCTAATTAGATCGGATAATCATTCAAATTAAGAATGAAAGCTCGTTTCTTTTTTAGTTCCCTATACCTAAAATTGCCTATAATTGGAGCGATACTACTCTATCCATTTATTCACTCAACCCAACTTTGAATTCATTTTTTTATGTTCTGCACCAAGAATTCAAACACTGGGACTGGACCAGTAAAAATAAAAAATTTTCAGAATTCTCCATTGATACGACATGCTGCTTTTTCCATTCATTCCTTTCAGGATCAGTCGTAGTCTTACAAACTATACCGGGGGGTATGGACGAGTTTGTTTCTTCATACAAATGTGTAAAAGATGTAAGTCGCACTTAAAAGCCGAGTACTCTACCGTTGAGTTAGCAACCCAAATATCAAATTTGTTTATGTAGATACAATCGGAATCAAAATAACTAAAGAAATTGAATCATACAAAATAATCAAAACATTAAACTAGCAAGAAATAAACAAGAAATGAAATCCTAATGATTGGGAACAAAAAAAGATATCAGATGAAAATAGAAGAAATTCTCCAATAAAAAAGTCAAAATATAAAATTTATAGATCATTTCTTGTCTCTTATGCTATATATTCTTAATTCGTATATTTATTTAAAAAATCTTTATCTATTTTTTTTATAAAGATATTAGAATTTAGATTCTATTTGATATTTCTTTTTTTAGATTTATATAACAAAAAAATATTGTTATTTATATGACATTTCTATATTATAGAAGAATACCTTTTTGATAAGACATAATATTTTTGTTTTCAATCAAAAAAAGACTTTTGTATCACAGCAAATCCAACAAATTCATCGTTTGAATAAAGAAAAAAACAAAAACCTATGGAATAGAGATAAATAGACCCACAAAAAAGATCCAATTACCCAGATCGGATTATATTTATTTGATATACTCTTGTCAATATGAACATGAATATTTTCAGAAAAAATACCTAATGAAAAAAAAGAATTCATTCAATTGAAATTGAATAGAAATAAATAATATATATATGATTTTATATGATTTCAAAAAATATTTCTTTAAATAATTTACTATAACACTTTTTAAATAAATAAAAAACTTATAAAAACTAAGGCTTGTATTAGATTGGCACTACATAGAAAATATCCACAGAAATACAAATAAAAAAGATAAGGCAAAAGAAAAAATCAAGTAAGAAAATCTCTCGGGTTTATTCCAATTGAATCAATAGAAATCAATAAAAGTGGACTTAGAAGGCCTAATTTGTTAATAGAGAGAGTCCCGACAAAAAGAATCCATTAAAAAGAATGTCAACTTCTTCTATTTCGAGACTGAATTTCTTCACTTTATTTTTTCCTATCTATTTTGTCTCAATTTCTATCAATAAGCAATAAGAAAAAGATATTTTTATCGTTATAGAACAAGACATTCTATAGTAGAAAATAGAAATAGATATATAGGTATGAATAAAGTCTGAATAGAGTAAGAGAAAGGGGGGATAGTAGAGAAAAGGTTATACAAAGCTATCTATATGGTTATAAATTATCCACACCCTCTTTTTTTATTTCATTAAGTAAATTGTGTGTGATTAAAGCGAAGTTCCGTAAAAACCCCTGCCTTCTTTAAAATATCATGAACAGTTCCTGTTGGTTGAGCGCCTTTTTCAAGGAAATATAGAATAGCAGGAACATTTAAATGAGTTTGATTTTTTATCGGATCATAAAAACCCACTTTTCGAAGATCTCTTCCTTCTCTTCGGGATCGAACATCAATTGCAACAATTCGATAAACGGCTCATTGGGATAGAAGTAGATATAAAGGCCCCCCTTAGAAACGTATAAGAAGTTTTCTCCTCGTACGGCTCGAGAAAAATGATTCGAAGTTCTGTCTATGTATAGAATTCTAATATCAAATGGGTCCATAAAATAAGAAAATCCATTAGACTATGATTTACATCTTCTTTTTTTTTCTTATTTTTGTTTATAAAAAAAAGAATAAAGCATTCCTACCCACCAACTCAAGTTGGATAACTTTTAAATAGCTCAAAGGAAACCCTTTAAACATTTCATTTATTGAGCGATCTCTAATCTCCTTTTCTTTTTGTTTGTAATCTATTTTGGATTCTTGATTCTGATCTAATTGATAAGAAAATTGAAAAGGGTTTTTACTTGTTACAGGATCCTTTATCTTTACCGTGAATCATTGGGTTTAGACATTACTTCGGTGATCTTTAATCGGTTCAAAATGGCAGCAACATACCATTTTGGGGATTTCTTTCTATCAAAGAATCAGACTAACGATTGATTCTTGCGTGATACACTTGTTTTTAATCAAAAAAATTAGTTCAATTCGACCAAACTAAACCTTATTCTGATCTTTGAAACTTGCTCGAATTTAATCTTTTTTTTCTATATCGAAAAATATGCTTACGAAGTTGTTCCAACTTATTGATTGGCACTAACCTTAGATTCTTGCCCCCGACAAAGAAATCAATATTTTATTTTCTACTCGAGCTCCACCCTGTACCTATTTCCATTACAATCAAACAAAAAATGCGGATTCTAATGTATATATAGAACAAATGATGTCGAGCCAAGAGCACCTCCACTCTTCTATAGTATAAAAAAGGGTGGATTCTTAATCCACAACCGATCATGTCCTTCAAGTCGCACGTTGCTTTCTACCACATCGTTTCAAACGAAGTTTTACCATAACATTCCTTGAATTTTAAACCGGTATCTAGTTGATTCAATGATGGAATCGTGAATAGTCATTGCTTTCGCGGGTACATAGTAATCCAGAATTTTGAACTTCTATTGGATAGTTTCTGAAAAAATCTCAGAAAGAATTCAATTTAATCCCACTTTTTTGTATGAATCTCTTTTTTGATTTCAAATTCAAATATTAGCAGAAATAAGTTCTCTTTGAATCTGGATTTTCAAAGGATTTACCACGTCAATCTACCATTACTAAAAATTCTACCATTACTAAGAATATATATATATATAATCATTAAAAAGATTTAATTGAAAAATGAAAAATTTCCTATCTCGATATTCTTTTTTGAATAAAGTTTTGCAGTAAGGACCGTATTTTATCATCATAAGAGAAAGAAACCCCTATATTCAGATTTGAATTAAACCATCAACAATTTAAAACAAATAAATAGGTTGAAAAAAAAAGAAATTGAATTTTTTTAGTGGGACGGTGGATAAAAAAACCGATGAAAAGGATAATTAAAGTTCTTTTTCTTTCATACTGATTGATAAAATCCGAATCGAAATACTAAAGATTTTCCTATCCACCAGATCGACTAAACAACTGTTACTGAAATGAATTCAGTATATGTTAAATATTTAAATGTCACATATGTCTTTTTTCTTGTTAATGAGATTAAAAGAGATATCGGCATTGAATTCATTGCTAATTCATTTTCCTCAATTAAATTATATCAGGAAATGAAGAATGATAAATCAAACAAAGAAGGATCCTTTTTTATTGAATGCTAAATTATCTTTATCGAATGCTAAATTATCTTTATCTGGGCACAAAGCCAAAAAGTTCCACGGGATTAAGGCATTGTTTCCTTTTTACTCTAAACCTGCCTTAAATTAAGATTAAGAGACTTACCATTGATTGTATCCATTGATTGTATGAAAAATATACATTATTGAAAATTCAATATAGGGGGTGTAAAACCCTTAATTAACTAACGTAAATATGAAAGGGAAAACAAAAATATGATAAAAAGACTGTCTAATTTTTTTTACGATAAAATTTTTGAAAAAGTTATGATTCCGAGAAATGTGATTAAAAAAAAAAGAATTTCATTTCTTAGAATCTTATCTTAAGATAGGATAGTTGTTCAAAACTATATGTATATAAATAAGGTATATAATAGGTATGCTCTGGGACGGAAGGATTCGAACCTCCGAATAGCGGGACCAAAACCCGTTGCCTTACCACTTGGCCACGCCCCATTTCTATTTAACACTAATAAAAACTAATATTGGTATCGGTTCTTCGTCAATTCCTATAGTAAGATATATGAAATATATTGCCTTGTTGTTCAGATATGTAGATTATAGAATTAATCTGAGTTTATTGATCATAATATATAATTGAATTAAGATATTGTATGAAAATATAATTTCTTCTATTCTTTATTTAATTTTAAGAATTGAAGGATTTTTGATTGGGTGAGTTTAAAGAAGGGTTTTTGGTCTACCTTACTTTATTTTATATCCATTTTGATATCAATAACATCATATTAATAACTCAGTCAAAATACAATTATCTTCAAGAACAAAAAGTTTGTTATGTTTAATATTGTTAGTTTTATTTGTATCTGTCTTAATTCTGCCCTTTATTCAAGCAGTTTTTTCTTCACAAAATTGCCCGAAGCCTATGCTTTTTTAAATCCAATCGTAGATGTTATGCCAGTAATTCCCCTACTTTTTTTTCTATTAGCTTTTGTTTGGCAAGCTGCTGTAAGTTTTCGATGAAATCTTTAATACTATCTTAGTATAATTCGTGATTTTTTTCATGATTTATTCGAAAAAAAAAAAAAGATCAAAATGCAAAAATGGATAAGATCAGACAGGGCTTATATTATAAGTCCTAAATTCAAACATTGAATTTATTGTATAGATTCGAGAAATTTGGCTTACTCCATTTACTCGTTCAAACGGGGTCTTTTTCAATGGAATGGAAAAAGACCCCGTTTGAACCCCCTATTAGAAAAAAATAGAATTTTAGGTATAAAAGAAAATCTTTGGCAATGAAAGACTCGATTCTTCTTTCAAATTTACAACTGAATTTTTCATTTTTTTTTTCCATTCCCAGAAACCGCTTAGTATCAAAGTATGATATGTGGTATAAAAATAGAGAATCTATTTTCTTTTTTCCAAACCAAAAAAGATCTTGGAGATTGTGTAATGCTTACTCTCAAACTCTTTGTTTATACAGTAGTGATATTCTTTGTTTCTCTTTTCATCTTCGGATTTTTATCTAATGATCCGGGGCGTAATCCTGGACGTGAAGAATAAGAAATTTAGGCTTTTTCTTTGCTTGATTTTTAACCGTTCTTATCATTTTATCTATATCTATTATCATTTTATCTATATCTACATGTTTAACTATAACTAGCAAATAAATAAAAAAGGTTCGAAAAAAAAAAATTGAAAGATAAAAAACCTAGTCATCAACAGAATCGGAAAGAGAGGGATTCGAACCCTCGGTACGAAAAACTCGTACAACGGATTAGCAATCCGACGCTTTAGTCCACTCAGCCATCTCTCCCCAAAAGAGAATTTCTATGTTCCATTCCATAAATAAGAAGTAAGATTTGAAAAGGCCGTTTCTTTCTATTTTTCTCTATCAGTTTCTTAGTTTCGTAATTACTTTATTATGTTATCTATTATCTTACTACATATGTTATTTTATATAGATTCTAGGTATATAGATTCTATATGCCTAGAATCTATATTCTAGATATATTATAGAAATATAGAAAACTTTCATCAGCAATTTTTCCATCCAATTTAATTTAGATAAAGTTATAAAGTAAGAGCTTTTAAAAGCTCAATATTCCAATCAATATATCAATCAATATATATATCAATCAATATATATAATATTGATTGATATAAAGAAATTGGATTTCTATATTCTATTTCAAATCGAATATATTTAAATATAAAAAATTGAAAATTAGAAGCTTTATTTCGTCCGAAAAGTCCCTTTTTATTTCCATTTCCATGACCTAGCCCAAGGCACAAACTTTTTTTGTTTCAACAACTTCTAGTAGTAAATAAAAGGATTTCTTCGATTCGAAAAAAAAAAGAGTGTATTTGTTATTGAAAAATGAATAATCAGAAGAGGGTCCTTTTCTGCTCCTATAATATAGAATCAATAAGTGCTAATTTCATTTGGGTTCCCAGAAAAAATACAATATATCACCCCTCTAATTTTCATAATTTTTTATGATCCTATCTTGATTTTGATCATGCCGGATTCTCTTACTCGACAAAAGATGTATTTATATAATATAATTGCATTATAGCGGGTATAGTTTAGTGGTAAAAG